TTTCTTGGATTTATCAGTCTAAGCAGGAGACAGTATATCTTGATATTATTGATCATTTTTTGATTCAAAACATCGTCCCATCTCAATTGAAAAAGCAAATACCGTTTCAGGAAGAAATCTAGTTCTGCTTTCGTGTTACTCTTGTATTGTTTTTTGTCTTTACCTTTTTTCATGGCCGATTCCGCATAATCCTCTTCAATATCTTTTTGTTGGTTTGAGAGAACGGATCCGAGATCCCCTTGACGTGCGGTTTCTTTTTCTTCTTGATTTCGATTCTTTAATTCAAAAGATTTTTTTTCATTCGATGGTCTAAAAAAATTCCCCCTTTGCTTTCCATTGATCTTTTTATTTTCATTTATAGTAAAATTGAAAAGAAGTAATTTGCTTGGTATAATCCACGGTTTTATTTTATATGCATTATAAAGTAGCACAAATTCTGAGAAGAACCAAAGTTCCAGATTCGATATGGGGCGATTTACTATTTCTTCATTCATTTCCATCCAATCAAAAAAAAATATTTTTTTTTGATTGGATGGATTGATTTCTGGATATTGATGAATCGTAAGATAAAAAAGATCTTTCGTATCAATTTTTTCAATTATTTGGTAATTATTACTCCCAATCTTAGTATTTTTATTACTGTTGGGGTTGATCTTGATCCAGGCCTCAATATCGACTTTTTGTCTTAGAAAAAAATTGAGAACTTTCCAATCAAAATATTTTCTATCTGGATTTTTTTCCATATACATAATATCACCCTTTCCTAGATAATTATTGATAGGAATATCCCCCAGTCTATCAAATAATTTGTATTTATGTGTGGTGTAATTATAAGAAATCCCCTGGTTATTATTTACTTGTAATGGTGATCTATAAATAGATGAGTCCTTTTTGGTTTCATAATTAATAGATTTATATGATAAAAGATCATATCTATAGTATTTTTGAAAATTATATTTTTGGTTTGGTAATGAATATATTTCAGAATCCTTTTGTTTTTTGTAATGAAGTAATTGGTCTTTTTCATATGAATCCCATTTATTTAAATCTTTATTTTGAGCCGTACGACGTTGATTGACTCTATTTCGCCATTTTTGTGGTATTAATCTAGACCATCTAATCTGAGATAAATCGTATTGATAATGACCCTTTAACCAGTTTTTCCATTGATTCGTTCCAGAACTTCGAAGTTTCTTATGCCTTAATTCGGAATGAAATATTCCCTGTGTTCCAAAAGAATCCTTTATTGCAGTCTTAAGAAAAAAAGACGTTCCATGATATTGAAGAACGCATCTTAACTTATACAAGTTAATAATTTGGGTTTGTGACAATTTGTAAAATACATATGCTTGCGACAGGGAGGATAAGTCACAAAAGATATGTGAATTCTTTTTACTATTACTAATATTATAAAGTGACTTTTTTATATTCGAAATAAAGTGAATTGTATTTTGATTTTTATTTGTTTTATTAATTCTTTCTTGATTTGTTTTATTATTGTAAATGTATTTATCAATAATTTTTTTTGTTGATTCAAGAAAAACTTGTGTATTGATTCTGGGAATATTAATGATAGATAGAAAGATATCTATGTATATTTTTTCAATGAAAATTTTTATAAAATAATGTAATTTACCGATTAATCGAGCATTTCTTCTTTTTAATATTTGCCAAATATTTTTTGGTGATTGTGATTCTACACCATAACTTGTTTTGTTAGGACTACTATTTGTTTTTATTTCTGGAGTTACTTTTTTTTTCTCTTTTATAATTCTTTCTATTTGATTTCTGATTGTGCTTGTTCTATCAGTCAGATTCTTCATTTTTTTTTCGGTCAGTGAATAATTTGTCCAATCTGTAGATCGAATTTGACTGAACGATTCATGAATTATCTGATTGCTGATTATAGAATCTTTTTCTTTTTTAGTTTCACTTGATTCATATACTTCTCTCAATCTAAATAATAGAATTGGATTTACCTTTGAGAGTTCTTTTATTATTCTTTTTATAAATAGAACGTTTTTGATAACCCATTTTTTTGTTTCTTTTGAGCCTTTTAGAAATAAATTAGTTCTTTCTTTTAAAACTCTTAGAACTAGAAAATCCTTCTTTTTCACTTTTACGATTTTTTTTTCTAGTTCCTTAAAAATAGGCTCAAAAAAGGAAGGCCGTTTTCGGGGAGACCCAAAAGGAAGTTCAGCTTCCATCCCCCAAACCGTTAAAAAACAAAAATCATCTTTTTCTTTTTGTCCTTTCTTTTTCATTAGATCTCTATGAGATGATCGTAGCTTAGATCTGTGCCAAGGTTTCAAACAGAAAGGAAATAGGATTTTTATCTGAATACCGTCTGTTAACCAATTTTTCGGAAATTCTGTTTCTGATAATTGAACACCATTATAGGTGCATTTAACATGCATTTCTCTATTCCATTCCTGTAAATCCTCAGACCACTCGGGAAATTGCAATAATAAGATACGGCCAATATTTTTAGCTATTATCA